AAACATGAAACAAGAATATAAATAAAATTAATATGATAAAGCCTATAAAACAAAGAGCTACTATCATTTCTTCATTATAGATTGAAATATTCTTCGAACTTAATGCACAAATAGATAAAATGGCAGTAAATAGCGCCTTTCTAGCATAGGAAGTAAATCTCATTATGAAAGCTTATCTCTATCCTTACAGAAACTGAACGGGAAGGACTTTTGAATCGGATGCGCTCGCCCAGCGAGAAAGGTCCTGACAAAAAAAAAGAAAGAAGAGAACGAAAGGAGAAGAGAACTTCTTTGTAATTCTCTAGGAGCGGCTTGGCCCCAAAGCCCAAAGAATATGAACGGAATACGTTTCCAATACCTACAGCAGCTCCCGCTGAAGCAATTGTAGCAACTCCGGCACCCATTGATTTTGCACCTATACCCTTCATCTCGCGTCCAGTGATCATTCTCGTCACGCTTTTTCATTCACGATTTTATGTTCTCGTCGCTTCTTCCCTTTTCTCTTGGACATCTCACTTGAAATGCAATCAATGCATTCATTCTTTTCGATCTTCTACTCATGGTACACTGAACACCAACATAATCTCTCAAAATGGAAAAAGTAGAATTTGAATAGCCAGTAAACGCGTGAATGTGCAAATCGGATAGCTTTTATCTACGCTAGGATCCGACCTACCTTAACTTCCTCTCTTTCTTCATTCAATATCTGTCTAGCCTGCTAACGACGCCCTTATTACGCTATTTACCCTTCATTACTTCCCCAGCTTTGAGTGAAGTTCCTTTATTTGATCTTGTCTCCTAGTGGTACCATCTCTGCTTACTCTTTCTTCTTTCCATCTACTAAGTTTGCGGAAAAGAGAGAGAGAGCAGACGGTTCTCGGCATCATGATGCAAGAATGACATCTGAGATCGCTCATTCCATTGCTTTACAGTCATGATATGATAGGAATGATTCTATTTACTAGAAAGAGACAACACCCTATTCTTAGCATCGAAGAGGGAATTTTGTGTAGACTGCTTTTTGAAAGTGAAATAGAGACTTTCACTAAAGAGTGAGATTGAGGAGTGAAAGAACCCGGTATTCACATAAGAAAGTGGCAGTAGTGCTTTCCTATATAAGAGAAAGGCTGCTCTTACCTGGGGACGTCTGCCTAAGCACCGGCTTTTGAGAGGTCTTTCTTTGTCTCTTTTCTAGACGGCTTACCTAAGCTTGGCACAGATGTTCGTACAATCCAATCTGTCTTTCTCTTCAAAGACAAAAGATGAATAGCTTTCCTTTCTGACTGTATTGCCTTATCCTTGATTGATTCGGCATTACCAGCCTTAGGAATCGATCTAGATGCACCATTTCCGGTCGAATAAGAAGTAATTCCTCTTTGCGTAGATGAAAAAAGGTTGGGCTACTTCCTCAATCAATGCCCGAGAGCTGCTCGAAGAAAAAACCTTATCCTAAAGTGGCAGTAGTCTAGGCGGACACCTTTTCTTTTGCCTTACCCGCTACGCCCCCTTTCTAAGTAGCAGCTTAGGGTTTGACAAACCTTAATTCAAAAGCTGGAAACTCATATGCTAGTACACTTGCCCTGTATGCCCCATCTCCATGAAAGTCTTAGCCAGTGCTTCTTTCCGCCTTCCAACTTAATAGATTCTCTCTATCTCTATTTCACTTTCAGGGGTGAGTATTAAAACGTCATAGGAAAAGAAAGGGGTTAGCTCTTAGCTCGCTGGTAGTACTGATACAATCAATATGTACACACATATTAGGAAACTAAAAAGCAGAAAGATCCTTTCAAAAGGGGGTTGGATACTCACACTCGGGAACTTCTCCTAATCTCTCTTCAAACTTACCCTTTCATTAAGGTTAGAACCTTCCTAAAATTCAGGAGTTTCCAGCTATGCCGCACTCTCAAATCCACTCATAAAAGCATAGCGAGAGATAGCAGCTTCTGATTCCGGAGATTCTATCTAGGTTCTAGTTAAACTCCCTGGTTATAGGGGCTTATAATAGTACTGGAAAGGAAAAGGAGTATTGTATATCTACAGGAAATAAATATGTTATAAAACAGGAAAGATTATATGTTAGTACTCCAGGTACTCTCTTATTCGAGACGAGAATAGGCCCAACTCGCCTGCATCGACAGCAAAGGAAACTGGCAGGGAAATAGATGCCATTTTTTCTCCAAGAAGATCAATGGCAACTGGCACTTAAACTAGATATCCCTCAGCCAGAGACTCTGGGATGAAATGACTCTTATGATAGTCAGATGGCGAAGAGTTAGAACGTGGCTAATCCGCTTTCTCCCATTTCTCTCTACTCTATCTATGAAGGCTATGAAGGAATTCGTTCATAGAATGCGATTGCACTACTTTTTGAAAACAACCGTACGGGATATACTCGGCCGAGGAGATTGTACCAAAGGAGACCCGTTTTACCGATCGTTTGATTGGGTGTGTCCTTAGTCGCTCCGGAGAAGCCATACCCTTAGGAAGCTTACCCAACTCATTTTTTAACTCCCAAAAAAGGAAGACAACCCCAGTAAATCGTGCATAATTGAAGAGGAAAGATTCTCTAAAAGCCGGCGGTTTTTTTGTGTTAAGAATGGATACTTCTTGGTGTTTGCCGGAATTCCTACTTGGGGATACCTTTGACCTATTTCCTGCCCCTTCATTATGATTAGTAAGATGGGGAAAAGCGGAAGAGGAAGAAGCCCGAAGAATCAAACAAAGAATTCATGAATGCAATGAAGCAAGCCAAGATCAATGGAGGGGCATCCATTCAAGTACCCACATTCCAATTCCCAATCATGGATGAGCCTCCTCTACGGATGCAAAGAACTCCTGCACCTTATTTCATGAATGGGCAATCCGAGAGGCCTCGAAAGCGATTCGCTTATGAATCTCCTATTGAAGAGTTATACTATGATCGCTCTGTGGTCCCCATGGAGAAGCCTCTCGGAAAGATGGAGATTGAGGCAATGATATAAGCTGCAGTAGAGCAGACCAATACGGGAGGAAACTGAGATTCAAGGATTTTTGCCGACATCCAGATGTAGCTCTGCCGGAAGGGTTCAAGAGACCGAAGTTTAGTAAATACAATGGTATTTCATATCATCACTTGCTGTCCTTCTGTGGGGATTGCCGAGGCCTTGATTCCCAGTCTGGGTTATTTTTCCACCTTTATCATAAGTCATTAGAAGGGGAAGCACTCAAGTAGAACTCTATTCTCCCCCTTGATGCTCTACGTAGTTTTGACGATGTGATTGACAGATTCACCAGCCAGTAGTTCCACCAGGTGGAACATCCCCCAATCTTTGTGATTTGGTGAATGAAAAAATTCAGCCCGGTTTTGAATTCATTACCTTTGTTAACCGATGGAGGAATTTAGCAGCTAAAGCAAAATGAAACATATAAGAGGAAGATGCAGTACAGATGGTTATCGATAACCTGCATGGGCCCATCAAGGAAGCGATGGTGCTAGGAGATTGCCGAAAATTCCCTCAACTGTTTGAACGAGCTGCCCGCATGCAGAGGAGTATAAAAGACGGGTCTATCACTTTCCTCAGGAACAGTTCTAATGGGGGAGAAGGCAAGCCGAAGAATACCCTAAGGACCCAGCAGCCAATTCAAGAGGTTACCATCACTCCGGATCCAATTAATGCGGTTCAAGCACAGCAGAATGCACTGAGACAACGGAGCACCCGGAATCAGCAAGCCATCCAGGGGGCCCCAACCCACTCAAAAACCTCCTACCCAATCGCAACCGCAAAACCCAGCGGAAGCTCCGCCCAGACCCGCTTATAACAAGGCTGCGCCTCCGGCCAATTATGATCCTCAGCAGCAAGAAGGTGCTCCCGTCACAGGTTTCCGCTTTGCTAGATCTGACATGGATGTTTTGGGCTGAATTCCATCATCAACAGACACTTGTGCAAAGATGGAAATTAGCAGCGCGTAGTCCTTCACCACAGAACTCCCTCAGCTTCCTTCCTTAAGCTATGCTCTGAGTCCTAATATCCATCCTTACTCCTTTTAGTCCAACTCCAGCACAAAAAGTCTCTGTGCTCTCGCTATCTCTAACGTGATTCCCTTCCCTTTCATGGGCTTGTGAGTACGAATTCGGATATGAAAAGGCACCAACATCGGTGACTAGTAGGGATGAAACCAGTTCCAGTTCAGGCATCATCCTAATCATCAGATAGGGAAGCCGGGAAAGAGGCAGGTGAGAAAGCGCTCTCTTTAAGTTGAAGCGAGTGGATCAACAACATCCTCTTTCGTCATGTCTGGAATATAAACCAAGACCAACGAGCCCTCGGTCAAGCGAATGACGACTTTGAATTGAGGATCACTAGAATCCGAAGCTCTTTCAAGTCCTCTGGGCACAAAGGAACTACACACTAGACTATTCTTTTTATCTCTGAAGTTCGAAGTCTTCTCTGCTCTTAATAGAGAGCGCAGTTCCAGCAGAATCTTAATCAGACTCTCGCTCGTACCTAATCAATGCCGAAAAGCCTACCTAGATAGGGATAGACCACCCAACCTGTGAACCAAAGCGCATTCTAACTCCCTTTGGCACAAAAGAAAGTCTGCTATAAAATAAAATAATCGTCGGATGCCAGGTTTTTATTTGAATTTGAAACTCTCCGTTCCTTCTTGACTTGCCTTCGAGCTAACGTTCACGTTCTATATATTCTCCCTAAAGGAGTCTAACCCCAACCTCTTTGGAAGTCAAAGCCAGTTCTTTTCCAGGCCAGTTTCCTTCGATGGCATTTACAGTACAATTTACCGTAGCGCATATCATTTAAGTAGAAGTCTAACCATCTCCTCAAGCCTTCGAGCGAGTTGAAGTTGCTTTCGATGTCGTAGCAGTCTCGGGGTAATTTGGTCTAGTAGCCGTTGCAGTCCTTCTATTAACCATTCTTTCTCCCATAGGTTCTATCTCTAGGTAGGAATAGTTTACAGTGGGAGGGTAATTGAATTAGGTTGCATCCATTGGGATAAAGGTTACAGATTTCTAGTCATATCCAAATACGAAAGATTGGAAGAACCTTTGACTCTATCCTTTTTTTTGGGGGGTGGGTTAGCCCTACAATACAATTAAGGATTCTTTGTTTGCCAAAGGGTCCCGCTCTCATGCTCCCAAGGCATGTTGATGAACCATTCCATCTGTATATTCGATTTCTGCTCTGGACGAGTCCTTCCAGCCCATCTTAACTATTCAAAGGTAACCCTTATCACCTCACCTAAAAGTTCAGTACAGTAACAGCTAAATTGCTATATGATTCGCAATAGAGACTCCTTCATCCCATACCCCTATAATAATGGTAGAGTAAGGGCTCAGGGTACCCTCCATGAATGGGACGGAGAAATCGATCGATACCGCCTTACCTGATAGGGGGAGAAGCGCCGGCCGAGCGGCGCAACGATCAGTGTCAATCAGCAGAAAAGGACCCTAATTGATTCGGGGTCGGTTGCTGTTGCCAATAAGAATAAGAGAGATCCGTCGTTGCTGCCGGTCTTTTCACCAATGAGCACTTGCTTGAGACCCCTTCACGCTGCAACCAAAGACCGCTTCGCTTGGTAAGAACCGAGACCCTTCGGCAGTCAACCTATGGTTACCTTACGATAGCTCAGGTTGGTTAGTCAAGTAAATGGCGGCTACAGGAAGACATACTTTTTGAAGCGGTGAAGCGGTCCAGCACTAACTAAAGGATAGCCATGGCCGGCTAGCGAGCCACTAAGGAATTGGTTCTGCCTGGGAAGGGTCTACCCAAAAAAAGAGTGTGTTTCTTCAGCCCTTCATTATTATTAGTAAGATGGGGCGTATCTTAGCTCCTCCGCATGCTACTTACGATGCCCTCTCTCATGCAATGCGATTGTAGCACACCTATATAGCATAGCGGAAAGCAAGGTCTCGGACATAGGAAGAAAAAAGCTGTTCCCGACGGAGAAAAATTTCGTACAACGCGGATCATGAAATGCATTTCGCACGCAACATTGAGATCGGATGATCTCATGTAACCGTCCCAAACAACAGCAACAGAAGCAGAAGACAGAAACTAATGCAAAGGGGGGGAGGTCAGCACGCACAACCAATCCCCCTCCCGAATCATTGGCATATCCAATGTTTCGAATTCGGTTCCTTTCGGATCGCATCTTACCGCGGAGATATACGGTAGCGGCGAGGGAAAACCCAAAACAATTCTGCTTCGCCGCTCCTCTTTTTTGATGTGAGTTAACCCCCAACCTTTAATGTCTAATAGTTTAAGCCCCCTATAGTATAGTAGGATGTAATTTTTGTCTATGGTCGAATCTAGAATGGTAGCCCCCCATCTCAATCTTCTTCGAAGGTCGATTGAATCAAAAGGAATGAATCCCTCACTCGCTGTCTACTTCTCGAGTCCTGCGAAGGATTGTTTATGGTGGAACTACTATAGGAAAAAAAAGAGTTCTCTTTTTCGTGATAGGTATGGGGCTATTCTGTGAGATAGCTGCGTGCGACGGAGCCTCGTCCAGCGCAGCGGATTTCATAAATGAAGTGGTTCAACCTCCCGTTGTCGAGGAGGCGCCCCCTCCCCCTCCTCCTTGGCTAGTCTACTGGTGAGTGTGGGGGAGAATCTGTGTCTTGCAATTGGACTGAGTAGATTGGAAAGACTGACGTGCTCTGCTCAGGTGCTAAGGCAAAATATCTCACCGAAAGGTGGGAGGGGCGCCTAGCCTAATTCCACTCTACCTGGACAGTAGGGTGGAACCCCCCCTCACGATCTACTAAAGGGAAAGTAGCGTCGATATTGGTTCGAATCCAATTCGTGAGAAGAAGCCAAGCGAGAGACTATAAGAAAAATCTCCGACTTGATCTATAAGAACGTAACAGCCGAGACCAAGCAATACGAACACTAAATAAGCGCAAATGGTCACAGTCCCAAGAGTGAAAGCTGAAAGTCTCTTTCTAGTATTAAGATGGGGCATCGACAGGAGAAATCCTGTTGGTGTAGGGTTTGACCACCCTAGCGGCCAATGATTGTCAAACTTGTTTTACAGTCATGAGGTCGCCCGAAGGCGATCACGACGGTATGCAGCTTCCTTTCTTCGGAAGGGTCTCTGCTTATATGTCTTGATTAACCTTACTCTAAGACACATGGAGTCCTAGTTAGGTTGCCTAGGTACCCCCCCACGACACCTGAAACATGGTGCCGTTTAGGCGAGTCTTGGTGTTCCCAAGGCAGAATGTTTATTCAGACTGACACTTGTAGTGTCACCAAGAGAAATCCTTGAGGATAATCTTGGATGGGCGGTGACGGGGAAGCTAGCCCAACGGATTATAGTAAACGTTGGCGTATGCTATAACTGTCCCAGGTCGCACCTGGAGTAGGAACCATAATATAAAATTCTTATGACTACTACTCGTTGTCTGTTTGAAAAACTTCTGTCCTTGAGGACCATCAAGTGGTACAAGATTCTGGAAGATCTTGCACTGCTAGTTGGAATCCTTAAGAAGGTCCAACTAGTTGTGACTGATGGTCTGACCAAGGAGCTATGTATTGGAGCTCACCTCGTAGCCAAACAGGTGATAAGGCTTAGGAAGAAATCCGGACCCTTGTTTGTTTGCTGCTCTTTATCTAAAACAAGCAGCAGTCTGCTTACAGAAAGCGTATGCAGGGGTCCCTCAACCTAAGGGATTCTTACCTGTGCCAGTTTCCTTAACCGGCTCTGGGTTACCGCGGATTATACCATCCTTTCACAGGAAATTAATCCTCAAAAGGGATGGTCGTGCTGATGTGTTAGTAAAGATATCTTTTTCTTACTTTTCCTTGTGTCGAGTTGTCCGCCTTGCAAAGAAGGTTGATCACTCGATTCTAAGGTCTATCACATCACCATTTAAGGACTATGAAAAAATGGAATCTGTTATTGACGATTTCATGAGTCATGTCCCTAAACTGATCTCGCGGTACTGGAAGAGTGCGCTAACCATCCCTATGTGTCAAGGGATTACATGGGAACCCACTTGGAAGGCTATACCTTCTGATAGAGGGCAAGCGCGAAAGGATAAGAAAGGGATCTTTCTCAATATAAAAAGTGAAATAGAGTGGTTCCTTGCCTATGAACTGCATTTTGTATCTAACGATATAGATGCATATCCTATAGGTTTCGGTTACCCTCTCTGGTCACCTTTCATTCGATATGCCCTAGACCCAGGAAATAGAGATATATCTCTTTGGTCAATGAGGGATTCTTACCCTCTTTGCCAATCCCAGGTCGAAGAAAATAGGGCATAAGGAATCCCTAGCTTTGGCTCTCCCGGGAGACTAGCCCAGTCCACCGATTCAGGTGCTGGTAAACGTCGGATATTTGCCATTGGCAACTACGTCAACCAACGGTTGCTAAAGCCTCTTCATGATTGGTTAATGAAAGCTTTATCAACTTTGCCCATGGATGGGACTTATAATAAAGTCTCACCCTTGGACCGTTTGGTTGGAGCGGAACATGTCTCATCTTATGATTTTAAATCTGCCACGATAGGTGGCCCTTATATCTACAAGGAGACGTCTTAGCGGTCCTTTTCGGTAGGGAGGTTGAAGGTTTTGTTACCTCTATCCTCTCCTTATCGTTATTTAAGGTACCGTTCTGCAGGTCACCTGTTCATCCATCGGACCCTCATGTGGTTACAAACCAGATTGAGCGTCCTCCGAATACTGGTGTTCCTGTATAATATCCTTTTGCCAAGGGCCGACCTGTAGTGAATTTCGCTGTAGGTCAGCCATTAGGATATTTGTCGTCTTGGCCGCGGTCGTCCACTTAATCCGTATCTCCGAGGCTTTCTTATAGATCGCCTGCGGAAGGCTTATAAGCCTACAGATCTTAAGACAGTGCCTACTGACCTCTATGAAGATGAGTGTCAGCAGGTACTGTCTGAGATTACTGTGATGCGTGGGTAGATTAATCTATGGCTTAAGTACGTCAAGTGGTACTTGACGACGGCTATTGATCCGGCAGTCTCGATCGAAGAATTCTTCAATGCGCCTATCGTCTCTAGTCGCTGGAAAGCAACTCGAGAGGATCCAGTAGTAGTCCGTTTTGGACAGCTATGGAGATTATATGATCTAGTCGCAGAGAAGGGTCTAGATTACCAGGTCCCAATACTTGGTACCCAAACAGAGTTTGGTAAACCCATAACTCTTTTGGGCGGGATCTCTGGACAACAGTTCCTTGTGTTCGCTGCAGGTATTGACCAACCTGCAGCGAGAAGAGGTGTTGTTACTCTACAAGAGAATGACATCCTCAATGAGACCATCAGAGATAAGACTCTGGGCATCAGGGAAGGCCCAAGCAAGGCTTTCAAAGAGGCTCTGAAAGAGGTGCACGCATTTGCCACTCGTATTGGAAAGCAACCGGATCTCCTATGGAAATAAAGTCAGTCAGCGGTAGGCCGCTGTTCTGAGAAATGATAAGCGGATTGGGCCTACCGGCTTCATTATTATTAGAATGAAGGGGCTTGGGCTCGAAAGATGAAAAGTAAATCTATGCCACTAGCTCCAGTCTCAAAGCTACTGATTAACTTCCTGATGTCCGTGGGTGTGGCTATCTTAACTACTGATTAAATGAATCTCCCCTCCAGCTTTCCTTCTATGTCATCTTATTTTACTATTTTTGCTATTGGATGAAGCCCATCCATCTTATCGGAGCGGAGATAGTAGAGCACTCGCTTCGACAGTTGTGATTGCGCTTTTAAATGAGGAAAGGTGCCTGGCCTGGAATACCCTCTTTAATATAGAAAGTTCCTTGCCTTAGACTTCGAGTTGACAGAGAGGAATGGCGGAACTCTTGGCCTTACGAGACGAGGGCTACGATTAGCTCATCTGCCTTCTGGCACTCGGTATTATAATATGGATACTGAACTTCATTACTTTACGAGGACACCCTCGCTAGATTCAGGTTCTCCTCCCAGGGGAGAAAGGTAAATGCATTTTTTAAAAATGAAGACCCGGTAGCTTTAGCAAAGGAAGAAAGCGTAGAGGCTCTGCCTGATCTGATCCCCGGAGATGGAAAAACTTTTGACCCTGGCCCCAGCTTAACCACAAAAAGACTTATTCAGTCGAATTGGAAGACTGCTAGTGAATCAGCGCTTTAAAAGGGGTATTTTCGTGACTCCGCTGCTATTGATAAGGGCTGCTAGCCTCTTGTTAGCTGCTTATCCGGTCTTGGTGGGTTAGGTGAGTAGGGTAATTCGATTCTGTTTCAGAAAGAACTCTGAGTGAACAAGGGTTTCCTCTCTTTTGATTCGCAATAGCTATCAGTGAAAGCAGGATAGTCCGTCTTTCTTTGTTAAATGGCCGAATTAGCGAATAGAATGGATCAATCCCACATTCGGCTCAACAAAAGCATTCAAGCATCCTATGTGTTTTTTTCCCGATTTTTACCCCTTCTCGTCCTGCTTCGAAAGCTACGTCGAAAGGGAAGATAAGAGAAGGCGGTGGCTAGGCTAGGTCTTAGTATGAGACGATAGGTTACCTTTCCTTTGCAGCAAGCGCAATCCTCGCAGCGCGCTATACGCTAGCGCTTCTTTGGTAAGGGGATTGTTCTGTCGTATTGTTCTTCCTTCTCGGCCCTGTGACAAAGCACGGGGCTTTATTCTTTCTACTAATATTAAGTCTTAAGATTTTTAAAAACTATTGACCGTAACCCACCGTCATATTCTGTGTCTTTGTCTTTAGATGCGGAATCCTCTGGCCTCGTCGCTTAATATTCTAGATAAATTGAATCCGTTAGTTCGGGGGAAACAGAATCTCTTGGTTAGGCGTCTGCGTCTGTATCTTCGAATCTTTCTTCAGACGTTGGAGTTGGAACTACAGCCTCCGCCCTCCAGCACAAATTCTTAAGCTTGATCGGTGTCATAGCCTGTTACCTTGCAAACACACACCCATCTCCCGTCGGGCGTGGTCGTCGCGTGAAGGTCTTTGTTTTTATGTGCTGCTATGCGCTTTATCGCTTGCCTATCTCTTTGCCTTTCTATTTATATCTTTCTCTCAGTAAGCCTGCTTCGCTTCTCTAATCGCTAAGCCTTAGACAGTTTGAGCGGTGCCCTTCCTTTATGGGGTTGTCGCCTCAGCGCCTCCTTTCCCTTTAGTAGGCTCACCTTCCCGCCTTGCCTTCGGGGAAGTTTTCCTATCCTCGAGGAACTTTCGCTAGAATCAGGAGCAGACTCAGTCGCTTCATTCTTTCTTCGCCCCAAAGGTTTTCTTTCTATTCTATATAGACTTTATCGCAATGCTGTACTTCATGTCAAATAGCTGTTATCCTGACTTCATCCGCTGGAAGAAGACTTGTCAATAAGATTCTTAAGCGGAACTTGCACTAAAAAAGATAATAGCTGCAAGACTCACATCTTAGCTTTCATGTCGCGGAAAGGAAAGAATAATAGCTTAATTAGCTTCCCATTCATCTTATGCGGCAGCAGCAAATAACATTAAGCGAAAAGCCTTTTATCTTTATTCCACACGCTTACCTTACCCTCGGACATCCAGTCAGTGATCCAGCCTGAGTGCAATCCCTTTTTGAACAACCGATTCCAGCTTATTCGAAAACAGCTTATTCTATAGATGATAAAACGGCCAAAGACCCTATTGGGCATTATCTGCCTATTCCTATTGATGAAACCTCCTCGGAGAGTTTCACTTCCTTTAGCTGCTCCGGTATCGGGGAAATCCGTTCGGACATATTCCAGATTCTCTAGAGGAAGCGCTCCTTGCCTGAGGAATAGCCGTCTTTCGCACTCTTGGGATGATATTTTCCTTTTTTCAATAGCTGCTCCTTCTTCCTTTCTCCTCGAACTATAACTAGGAGATGGAGATATGCCCGCTATGACTAATTCCTAGGGAATTGAATAAGCTAATAACATTTTAGGCTATTAATGATAAGGAATAAGGATTTCGTGCCCCACGGTATAATATCTGTGTCCAATCTAGCAAACCCAGGGAGCCCCAAGCAGCTTGCCTATTCTTTTCTCTCCAATAGGGATAAGAAGTCCCATACTAGCATTGCCCTTAATACCTCACAGCTTGTAAGGGCTTATCCGGGTATTGATTCATAGCCATATGTTGAATAAGTCCCTTTCTATTACGAAATAGGGAATTCGTTCACAGCCAGAACAGCCAAAGATGGCATTTAGGATTCTAAACCTTGTGGAAAAGATATTCCATTTTGTTTATAGAGACTGAAAGCTGCCTAAACTGGATCAATAGAATAGAACACAGGTAAGGACGAATGCGAGAGAATGAGACTCGTAGGTAGTATGTGTGACTCGCACCAGTCGTTACGCCGCAAAAACAGGAGTGGGCATCTTCCTTCCTCACCACGTTCAAGCGCAAAGGATCTGGGCGTGTCTACTATTGCTATTGATCCAACCTCTAAAAATTCCTTTTTAAAAAGCTAAGAACATCATTAAGGAGAGGGCTTTTGCCGGCTAATCGAGTGCCTTTACTAGTGTGCTACTTTCTTGCTTTTCAAATGACCTGTATCGACTTTTTCTTTTCTTTGCTGATTCCTTTCGATGAAATTTGCCATGTTGCACTAAGTTGCTTACGGATATAATAATGAACATAGGGATTACACCCCATGCTGAATAACCAAATGGATGGCTTGGTGAAAATGGGGGCTTTGTATCCCCTGATTTAATAGATCCAGGAGGATTTCTTGTAAGGTTGTTAAGTCGTTAATACCTCCGTAGATATGCTCCCCAATGGTTTCGATGCCTAATTCCTCGGGCAATCGAAACTCTTCGCCATAAAACAGCTGTAATAAAGTTTCTAGCTGAAAACTGATGTGATCCCTTAGTGTATCCAAAACTAGAGTGGGAGTCGTCTCAAGATTTAATTGAGGTATACGCCCCACTCTAATTAAAGAAAAAATTATAGCGAAGGGAATGATAAAAAAAAGAAGAGACCCATTTGGAAGATCCGCCATAATCTCTTCGATCCCTTCATTCATAAACCACTTTGCCTCGGTTGTATGTAAACCCCCCCTTCACCCCCACCCCCTAAAGTGGTAAAGAAGGGCTTAAAATTTCTTTTTTTCTATCTGACAGGACAAACAAATAGGAAGGGATGGTTCTTTCATTGCATTGATAGAAGTCTAACTAGAAAAAGATCTCTCTATTACTTTGAGAAGAGAATCGTTGGTTTGACCGACGAACTACGTGGAAAAATGGACCTTCTTTCTTTCAGAACCTCGCTTTTGTTCAATTATAAATAAATAACCGCTTTGATGGAGATTTGTAGCATCATTCAAGTAAATACAGATTGAGATCGTAGAAACATGAGCTTGTGATATAGCTACACCTAATTCCGGACCGGTTAATGCAAGAACTATAAATAAAGGACCAGGATCTCCTATAAAAAATAAAAGATCATTCATACATAGCATAGTCCAAGCGAACCCACTTAAAATCTTTACTGAACTATGACCGGCCATCATATTAGCAAATAAACGTATTCCTGAGCTTAATGCGCGAAAACAATGAGGAATTAGCTCAAGGAGTACTAAAAAGGGTGCTAACGGCAGTGGGACTCCTGCGGGTAATGAGAAGCTTAAAAAATGAAGCCCATTTCTTTGAAATCCCACTATAGTAATGCCAATAAAAATAGAAAATGAGAGACCCAAAGTAATGAGAAAATGACTTGTAACTGTGAAGCTATAAGGTATCATACCCTGGGGATTACGAAATAACAAAAAAGTAAAAGTGACCGAGATGCGAGGGAAAAACTTTTGTTTAACATTTCCGGAAAGACCACCTATTTGTTCGTTTACCAGGTTCAGCACGAAATCATAAATAAGCTCTACCGAGGATTGCCAAGCATTTGGTACTGAGTTTCCTCCTCCGTTTTTAGTAACAAAATGAACCAGAAGTAGGACCAAACTGAGAGTTAGCAGCATAAACAAAGAAGGATTTGTGAATGAGAAATACAAGTTTCCTATATTCATAGGAATCAATGGGAGAATGGCAAATTGCTCAAGTGGGCTGGGGACCAGCCCCGCTAGCTCCAGAGCCTCCGTATAGGCTTCACCTTGTACTCCGCTTATGGTCAAATCATTCAAAAGGAATTCCATAAAAGGGATATTGTCGCTTTCCGCATGTAAAGCTTCGGCCGCAGCCAGAACATCTTCGGGACTCCTGTTAATCATTAAGTCCCCTAATTTAGCGTGTATATCAGATTGAAGTTCTACTATACGTTCACTTGAAGGGTTAAGACCAGGAAGATCTTCGAAAATCCCATTATAAGAACCCGGAGTCCCAGAAGTGTCAGATGATTGAAAAATAGAATTGTTAATAGTCGTCGTTGATTGAGATTGACTTGTAATAGTAGTCGAAGAAATAGTAGTAGATGATTGAGTACTATTAAGACTGTTTTCATCAAAGAGAAAGATGCGTTGAAATCGAGGCATTCTTGATTGAAAAAAAATGATTCCCTCCAGACAGCTTAACTCCGTCAAGCCTGTAGGATTAGTGAAGAATTATAGTGAGTTGTGGTTGGTTGTTGACCAACGGAAAGCGTGGGAGAAAGAAGGAGTCACAGCCAGAGATCAAACAATACCCGCAAGAGACTTCAACAACGGGGGGCACACACATATCACTTGCAATTGATGCTGGGAGACTGCGCGATACATCACGCCTCTCTTTCTTACATAATTCTTTGTCTGCTAGTGGATCGAACCTAAGCTATTGAATTGGATCCGCTCTTCTGTTAGCATGAACATGAATTTGAAGTTGACTTATTCGCTCGGCCAATCGTCGGCATTTACGGGGACGCCGAGCTCCCGAAGATGCTGAATAAAGTCCCGCCACGCCTTCCCCTCCGGACGATTAATCAATGAGTTTTTTAGCGCCCTCATTCTTTTTGGGCGCCCCTCATGATTATCGTAGATATCATAAGTAAGAGCAGAGACAGCGCGCCGGACGTCTTCCGCATTCGCGACAATGCCCCGTTGAGGAAGCATGCCCGCGAGAAGCGTAGCGAGCTCGTTTTGCTCGGAATAAAAGCGCTCCAAGGCGCGATCCGTCGCCCTGTATGCGCGGGATTGCATTAGGCTCCGCGCCGTATCCTCAAGTGCGCCCCAAAGAGCGTCTTGGGACACTTCGTCCGGCGGAATAAAAAAAGAGGGGGCCGGTGGGGCTACTTGGGACGGCCCAGCATGTTGAGACCAGAGCGCTACCAGAACTACTCAGATCAGATCTTGGCTTCCTAACTCCTTTAATAGGAGTGCGTATGAGTGAGAGAATCATGTTCCAGAGAACTATGAGGAAGCAGAACCTAGTAAAAAGAAGAGCTAGCAGCGGAGAAGAACCCAACAACGGCTACCCCACCTAGGTGTAAGATAATAGGGCTTGATGCCTAGCGGCTTCCTTTTACGGGTTGTCTACCGATCTCACTGATTCACTCCCTTGAGGAATGTTCCTCGAGTCGTGATGCTTTGATTGTCGTCTTTCGAATTAAGGATTTGTCTGGCTGGTGTTCAGCCAATGGCTTTTGTCTTCGGGTGCCTCGCCTTTAAGGCTTCGTTCCACTCCTCTTCTGTCACTCTCATCTTTCTCATGAGAGAGATTTCCTGAACGGATTGTTCTTAACATCCTGTATCCACTCCACCAACCATAGTGTGAGCTGGGAGCAGCTCCGAAGAGCAAGTTCTATTCTTCCTCGGCAGGCTTTTTTTTATTCACATCCCAGGAAGGGAATTCATAAAATGGATGGCTTGGTCCAACTATGGTCTATACCTTTCAGTAGTGGCACTATCTGCATTCAGACATTTAGAAAGGCGGTGGAATTGATTCTTTTCAATCGTTACGTTACATTCGAGGAAAGACGAACACGCAAACACACTTAGCAGGATGCCCAGCACACACAGTCGGACATTCAGGCTATTCAGAGAGAGATCCAGGGGCCTATTTACAATATATGATAGGGTCAGACATATGCCCTTGCCTCTCTTCAACACTTCACGAACTCTTCTCTTGGATCCTCATCCACATAGGGGCTCAGGCAGCCAGACGATAAGGCTTTGGGAAAAAAGACCTTCCTTTAAAATGAAAGGATCAAATCCCAAGGTATTCGACCAGGCATTCGCGGAACCTTATATTCTCGGAGATCCATCCGCTCTTCGGGCAGATATTGATTGATTCTAAAACTCTTCCATAGTGGCTTAGCCGACCTTCTAGCTACACCTTCGAGACCGTCGAGAGATTCTCTTTGAAGACTGGATCACCACCTTCTACCCTATGGTTTACAGAAGCTTTCTCGCTACCAGAGACTTCAGGTGCCCATTGGACTGATTGATCATATCTTCAGGAGCTAAACTGCCCCTTCTGGTGCTGCACTTGCGGACATATTCTTTAAACAAAGGGGCACTACTCTGTCGGTCGGGGGATGACCCCTCCCTTCACCGCTACACCTGCTTTACGTCTGGCTTCCAGGAGCTGCACCTGAAGCTGACACCCTGGAGCTGACACTTCCAGTTGACAAACAGCAGCTGAGCGAGCTACTCGAGCTACACTTTCGAACTCTTCGAAGAGATATTCTCTTGATCTTACATTTAGTTAGGATGCCCCTTACCTTAGCCGGACAGGCTTCTAGCTCTAGCATTGATTCCAAATCGAAATCTTGGATAAAATTCTTTTGATTGAGAATGATTGAAACTCATCCGAAAAACGTGATCCTCGGCGCATATCCCTCTACCTATGAGCAGTCCGAACAGGCTTTCATGGTTGGCTTACTAGGGAATCCTATACCAGTTTTTTTTACCAGAACGAAAGGCTTACACCCCTCTCTCTCTACAACCACTAATACGAGATTCTTTTGGGAATAGATCACACGATCCCACGCACTCTCACAGGATATCTATCAATAGGTCTCTTCGGGGGAAGTACACACCTGTCGCGTTTAATGCACATCAATCAAGACCGGTTGGCTATCTGTTGTCGCATTTAGTGTACATTCGAGAGGAGGTTTCGCGGCAAGTGTACATTGCTCATTGCAAGGGTCTTTCAAAGCGGAATAGAAGTCGATAAAAGCTTGCTGAGGATTGTATGCGGCCTTTTCCTCCAATTCCAATGCTCAATAGAAAGCTCATCAGGCCGATCAAGCGCTTTCAAAGTAGTTCCTAACCGAGGGAAAAACGCAGGCGAGAAATGGCACCTTTCCTCCCCAAGGAATCAAGGAAGACAAGGCCCTGCTATGTCAGGTGATAATTTCGACTATTGAACCGCTTTATCGGACTTCTTCTGAGACTCTCAATGGTTTTCATCTCAGGTGGAAAGAAAGGATGCTGCTTTGGGTCAAAGCTCGCTCTGACGAAGGATTCTGAAGGAAACCCTTTTCTTCCTTTACCAATGTGAGGAATAGCAGGCAATCAATCCTGATTGTTTGAATTCAAATAAATGCTATAAGTACAGAAAGATCCCCGATCTACGAGAATTCTTTTTGTATTCCTAGAAAAAGATCTTGCCCATTGGTAGTTGGTATTGAGAGTGGAAAGGCTTAGCAGCAGCTATTAGCCATTCTTTTTCTTAAAGCATCACTTCAGGGCTAACTTAAGAAAAGGCACTAAAGAAACCCACTACTTACGATATTTCATCATCTTCAATGTCGCTAAATAGTGGGTTTTTCCTAATAGGGGTTTAGGCGGAACGGAAACGAGTAGGATATCTGCTCTCTAGCTTAGCTGGCTATACCGGCAATTCATGACGATGATTCTCATGATGATAGACGAGAGGTAGCAAGACGTATCATAATACCCGTTCCGGTATACGTTCTGACTTGTAAGGAGAGCCTAGCAAGCTCGGACTGCGGACACTTAGCTAACTGCATCGGATTCGTGAACAAGACCAGTGTCAAAAGCTTCTTCTTGTGCAAAAGTAAAGCAGCGGAGAAGATCTTAACAAGCCACGGTCCTAGTTCTTGAGACAGAGTTATGGCATACTTCTCTTTTTGATTATGATTGATTGGCTCACTGAAACTCCCCTAACCTAGTCTCAGGTCAAATGAAGAAAGAATGCTTTTTTCTTTCGACTGGGAATAGAATCGACTTAGTGAAGCTAGTCTAATAGGTCTCAGTCTCACCTGTGTTATCACTAAAAAGGAAGAGCCTTTCTCTATATCCGCGACTCACTCCTTGCTTGGTAGGAAAAGAAGAAAGAAAGGCAGATCACCACTTAATCTATCTGCTCCCACGGTGCGGTAACTAGAAAGCACTACTTTCTTTTTTCAATCCCCTCTTTGCTACTGACTTGGCTTATTCCACTGAGGATGTTGGGTTCCTAAATGAATTCAATCAGTTACCCTTCGCCCGCTAACTCTTAGAAATAAAGTGACCCCATGGTCATATTCAAGACTAAGGATCCATGTTCTTGAACATAATTTACCTTTCGCCGGGATGTTATATACGATAACGATACCATTCACATTCAAGCATTCGTTACGAGTCGCTAATAGGAATATAGGAGCTTAAAGCTTTTTGCTTCGCTGATGAAAAAGGTGATTCATGTCCCCTCATCGTCTGATGTTAGTCTCCCTCCATCTCCGGTAAAATGTATAGGTCAAAGTGGATGTCTCACTTCTTTAGGCTCGGAATACGAACTTATTATCATCCAAGTTCGGGAGTCTCAACATGAATACCTAACTGGAAGGTTAAACATGAGCCACATTCAGCGAAGAGTTGCTGGTCTTTGTCCCCTTAATGCATTATAAATTGCAAAGGTAAATTACAAACAAAAACTTGAATTCTAGGGTAGATTTATTAAAAAATTATTTTTAGGACTGTAATGTAATTAGAGATACTTCTAAATTTTGTCTTTGGGGTAGGATAAGGGGCCTCAAGCCAGATGTGTGATATTAGGAGCAATAAGCATGAGATTGCGCCTTAGACGTTTTATTGGATAATTTTATTGTATACCGCCCGGGATTTCATAGAAAAGAAGAGGTGCCAAGGAATCAAGGGAAGTAGCACCTATGGAACAGAGAGCTGAAAGAAAGCCGGGCAGGACAGTTCAGTTAAGTACGAGAGAAGACGTCCAGTGCTTATAGTTCAATGTCTTAGAGTGATTGCAGATTAGCGGCTTAAGGCTAGATTGGATCAGATGGTACAATGAGTGGACCCCTACCCAGTATGCGTAAAAGTTATTAAAAAAGGAATGGAGAAGATCCTATAATATATAGCCGGGGCTCTGAGACGAGGATTGATTGGAAAGTTTGCACTACGAGACCTAATTTCCTGCTTCACCATTCAAAGACTTCGATGGATAGACGTTATGCTTACGCCCGAAGTTTCCTTTCTATAGGGAACAGTTATACCACCATCCAATATGAAAATAAGTCTTTCCTTTTTAGCTGCTTGAAATAGATTCTATTAGACTAATATTAATTTCTTCTTTGAATTGGGCTATAACACGATAAAAATAAAGACACTCTTTTTCTTCGTGACCCATAGTCTTCCATTCCGATAGGGGGACTGGAAACATAAAGATGCTCTCACTTCTTTCTTGAGTTCGTGAGTTGGACCAGTTGTTTATAGTAATTTATTAGTTATGAGTTCTTAAAGTTAAAGAAAGGGAAGAAGACTCTTCAAACTAGCGTAGCATACAGGACAGGATTGGGTGAGATCAAAGACCTATAAGTTTACTATCTCGTTCCTAAAGCGCTATCGGGCTAGGAGGGGCGGTTATTCTGATGAGTTCATTAGTTCTAGCTATCCTCGGCTGTAGCGACCGCTAGGGAACAAGCAGAGTTGGAGAAGGTAGAAGTTAAGCGGGTTATCGCATATGTAGTTTTTAAAGACTTGTTCTTCTTCTTCCCTGAGTTAGAGTTTGTTTAGGAGCTACCTAATACGCAGAAAGTATAGTACTATAGTGTAAGTGTAGTTTACCGAAAGGATAACTAGAGCTAATAGAATGCCAATCCAAGCCGTTTCAGGAAGTGACCAATTAACCAACCAAAAAAACAACTTTGCATCGAAACATATAAATGTTTACTAATATGGCTAACATTTAACTTGGTAAAATGAAATCTAGTTTAATAAAAAGCAAAAGGATTGCTTCTCAGACGAGGAAATAGCTGTAACATAAGAGGAGGGCAGGAAGGAAAAGAAGGATCAAAACAAAACGACCGACGTAATTGATTGAACATTCTGGTTAGGTTTCATCAGCCTGGTTAGAGGTTATGCCATCGGGAACTGGGACTAATGGATATCGGCTTCGAAATAGATGTTCATCTTTCGCTAAGCTTTCGAAAAGAGTCCCCATTATGGCGATACGTTAAGTGGCAAGAAGTCATTCATATGCACTTCTTAGGATAAATTATAGGATATGATATTTGAAAGTGAATCATGACTCTTACATACAGTGAGTTTTGAGGAGATTGAGAAAGGTATGGTGAGAGTTGAATGGTCTTTGACAGGTGGTTTTGAATCATGTAGCAATGATAGGGCTCCCCTTTTTTCTTAGACTAGCTTTTGATTAATCAAAATTCTTCGTAAGTTTTTCCTAAGAGACAATACAATTAGGACCTGATTGTTTTTCCAAGGCTTCCATTCAGTACATAAAAAATCATGTAAGTTGAATATTCACAAATCAATGTTACACCCATCAGTTCAACACCATCCACTCAATTTATCTGATTACTTCCTGCCCCTAAATGCAGAGTTCAAGGAGAAACTAGTAATAGCAAGCAATATAAAATAAAAATATAAGACATAATAGTCATCGCCACAGCAGGAACCTGCAACTCGGGCACAACAGAAGCAGGGAGGGGCACCGTCATCTCTAAGAGAGAGTGTTGTTTCCGACCATTCTAATTGATCTAATTCTTCCGTCTTTCAATAACGCATTCAATCTTTTCTTTGTTCTTTCTTTCCTTCTAGGAGTTTAACGGGCTTGAAGGATATCTAAACTGAGTCCTGGCACTAATACGCTCTGAAGAGTGGGTACCATAAACTTCCGTACCACCACAGGACTGGTCGTTCTTGGGCGGATCCCGTTCCTAAACATAAGGGATTGATTCAGGGGTGAGAGCCTCTCTTCAACCCCCGCCTCACTCGAGGGGAGCAGGTTTGGTAACAACTAGATTCGATGTCTTGCATTATATATATGATACCCTGCGGACCTTGGCCCTAACCAATCGGCATCGGTACGTCTATTTCTCACAGGGATTCCCCATCAATTACTGCCATGACAATCCGAACTAACTTAACTTAAAATCATATAAGATGCATCCCGATCCCGAACAGGAGTGGGAACAGACATTCGTATCGGGCGGAGCGCTCCAAGCCGTAGTGGACGAGAGAAACTCATCCCTGTTCGTTGGTCGTTGGTAGATCTATTGTAGTTGTTCGGGATCGGGGGGTTCCATTGGAAAGAAAGAAGCACCTTACTTGCTAGTGGAGACCGCTTGCCCACCCTCTACTTTTAGATAAATTCACATAACATATAATATAATTCCAGTTGTTGAAAAGGGGCCTTAATCTCATGCTTTATCCCTCGCTTCGCTTTCGGCTACAACTTCGGATTATTGGGCCTACGAAGCTTAGGACTTTATGCCCAATTCATGCAAAAATCCGCGGAAATGGATAAAAAGAATCTAAAGCATCGCCGGTCTCCAGTCGTATAGCCAGGTTAGCCGTCACAGTGTTCAAGTTGAAGTGCATAGATTTGTCCCGGACCACCCTCCTACAACTAGATTAAAGACAACAGCGGAAGATATTCGTTCCCGGACGTTAAGAACGGCGTCCATGTACCGCCTCAACAACAATACAAATAATAGAATCGACCCGGAGAGAGTGGGCAAGCTACCCCTGCCATCTGACCACCCTGCTACCCCCGATTCTTGGCGGATGAGAGATAGATTGTTCCGTTCTCACTCAAACCATTCAGCTTCGGCTGAAGACGTCACACCTCGCCAATTCTCGGCGGATGGCACCTTTGGAAAAGAACTAATAAAACTCCTTCAAGAGAGAAAAGTAACTCTTTTATGGCGGGTCGACCCTACTTACATAAAAAGAAGCGAAACTGATTGCTGCAATCTTAGTCTCGTTCGGTACAAACTTCGATGTCAACAAGCTCTTATTAGCAGGCCTGCGGGAGCGGCGAGAGAACTTTCCACCATTGGAAAACTGGTGGGTGCATTCCAGCAACTCGTATTCCTCTTTTCTCTTTTGATCCACTTGCCCGGGAGGGAGTATTCCGGTTACGGCTAGGAAGTTTGCCCATTCGACCGCAAGAAGAGGGAGAAGAAGCTTCGTAGTGGCATTCCTCCGACGAGCTACCGAACTCCTAACCGAATAATAAAGCCGATCTCGAGTTGATGTTCCGGTTTATTATGCCTTTTATTTCTTAATATTAATAGTAAATATCCCTAACTGCTAAGTAATCCACCAAAAGCGGAGGTCTTTGTCAACAGAGTTCCAAATTTCCGCCAAGATCGTCTTTGAATTGCCCACTAAATCCAGAATCGTACGCGGAAACTACAAGAAGAAATGGAGCTCCCGCTCTTTCAGTCGAGCGAATGGAACCAACTACCAAACTCTTCCCGCTGAGCCCCCTCCTCGGATTAGGGGCACCGCACATCCGCCAGTACCGGTTGAGAAAGAGGAATAGAGCAAGGAATAGCATCGGGAATATAGGTTGTGGTGCAGCAAGGCAAAGTCAGGAACAAGGATTGTTTGTTACACGACTTATCCATTTCACCGGCTAGCTGAAGCTAGCCCGTACTAACAGAAGGTCAGGAATGAGACAGCTACTAGTGGCAGAAGGAAAGAAAGAACTTTCAGAGGGAAGCAAGCCTATGACAGGAAGGTGGGTCAAGGTTTAAGGAGCCCGACGGTCAGTCAATCACTCGTCTAGGGCCTTCCTCGCGGTCAGGCAACTCTTTCCTCGTCGGCAATCCCAATCACTTGCTGAGACAAGCTCTCCTCCTATTTCTGCACTGCTTCCGGTTGATGGCTATTATGCCTCTTCCTGCTCTTTTGACTTCTTCGACTCGTCTTCCAGCTCAAACTAGCCAAGACTCCTATTCCGGGTAGTGTTTTTTATAGTCCTTTGCTCTTTACAAACCCCTGACTCGTTCATTCACTCGCTTGGATTCAGTCTCGTTCGGTTGTTGATTAGTTCATAGGTAGTTGGTTAGATAGTCGTGGTTGGGTTATTCACTTGGAGTTGCTTGGTAACTTCCTGGCATTATTCCGCCTTTTCGGGTGTTGGATAGTTGCTCGGGTGGTGTATTGTGGTTGGTTGCATCAGTTGATTCACTCCTCCCTCAGCATTCGTCGATTGGTGGCGTGGGAAAGGGGCATTCGATCACGGGCAAAGATGTCGATGCAACTCATTATGCAAGTTATGAATTCAAGGTAGAGGGGTTGCCTGATTCACCAGTCTTTCCTCCGGACTCATCGGTAGGGTGATGCTAAACTATCTTCTAAGGGTTGATACTATTACATAGGCTTGGGGCTCCCATGCTTTCCCACGGGTATTTTTCCGTTTGTTGGCTCCTAGCACATAGGGGGATTCCCCATCCATTTATCTTTCCATTCCTTCCCCCCATTCCAATCTTGGGGCGTACTACCATGATTCAGGGGGCTTCTTCCTCTCATTATTCCAATTCTCCTCCAGGGCCCTCTCACGGAAGGCTCCCTTTATTCGGGCGGACTCCCATGATTCCTTTCCCAGTGTCTATATTCCCCCCGTCATCCGAGGCTCAGACTTCACCCCATCCTTTTTTATATCAATAAGGAGCTCATCCATCCTGCCATAAGCTGATGATCTCCTAGCGCGAAAGCCATTGATCAATAGTTATACAAGGCGATCGGGGATCCCTACAGAAGATAGCTTTCAGAAGCCCAATGCTTAAACTCAAATTGCGCGATGAACTCATCAGATGAACTACTACAGGAAAGAAGACAAATTCGACCGAAGACCCTAGAGACCGTTACAAGACAGCTCGACCGGGAAGTAGTATATCTTATAAGAAAAAATTAGGTTACAAGGTATTCGCCCTAATTGAATAAAAGCTATATCTTACATAAAAGAAGGGAACCATATTCGTGGACAGATGAGCGTTTGCGACCGTTTACAAGAGTTAATACCGAAACAGACAATTCCGGATGCCCTCAGACAGAAGCCACTAAACAAGTAAAGGACAACGGGCAGTATTCGTGGATCGGGAAGACCAACTTTCATTCAAGGAAGCGGACCGTTGACGACAGCAGGCCGGGAAGGACAGATGCTACTAAAAAGCCGATTATCGCATGTTTTTAGAGGCCGTACTTGACCCATCCGGCCCCTTAAACTCGCGACTTAGCAAATAAAATAGACTATTCCGGACCCTTTCCTCATGTCGCTACCAGCTACGGATCAGATATGACCGGTTGAAGAAAGAAGAAAAGATCGATGAACGATTAAGCGAGACTTTGCCTTAGAGACCAATGAAATGCGACCTAGAAGCTTTATTACACAAAAGTTCTTTGAAGACCTCTTGCTTCTGCTTCCCTGCTTACTTTTGCTATCACCTCAACAGCTTTCAACCTGCTCACTTAGAATGAAGATCAATAATGGGCGGAAGGGCTTTACACAAGACCGCAGAGCGGGAGAGAGGGAGCCTTTGCTTACCTGCTTCTTAACCGTGCCCTCCTATCGTACCTATATCCCCTTTCCTTCAGTTACATCCAGTCTCAGTTCTGCTTCCAACTACCGATGGGAGAAGGCTTGGACGTTAAATAAGAGGTATGGCATACGGGAATGGTATATGAAATGAAAGGCTGGAAACAGAGCTGGAGATGAGCGCTAGCCAATGGTTAATACTTCAGAAAGCACCTTAGCAATTACCAGTAATGCCCGACCTCAGTCTTGTTTTTTGCTAGCTTGAGTCTAGAACTTTACTATCTCATTAAATGACGAATATATATATTTTATGGAAGATAGTCGGCCCACTTCTAGACGTTCCAGCGATTATGCCTGTTCTAGCCCTACCATCCGCCCCTATCATCATAATAAAAGGGGGTGCTTTCGAGCGGATCTGTGATTGGTCAAGGCGACCGAGAGGACACATACCTCCTCCATATTCCTTAAATAGGCAAGACTCGGATACTGCATGCGAGAAGCATAATAGTTTACTGAACAACTACTTAGATCTTGATTGATTTGGATGCAATGGAATTTTTTCATTACTCCAAAAAAAGCCATCCCATGAGTATAAATGACCCCACTACCTGTATAAAGCGTACATCTCTGCTCAGGGAGTAGGTCAAAGCTTTTTATAAGAAAAGTAAAAAGCTGATGGATATTGATTGAGTGGGGAAATTTCTTGACCGTCTAGTTCTTTGTCAGCACCGAAGAAAGGGGATCCGGGAAGCCTAGTCCAATGACGGTGGAAAGCAAGTAGCTAACAGGGACCCGGCTTACAGGATACTATTTCAGACGAAAAGCAAGACCAGACGATGGAGACCATATCCCTGTAGAAGGCGTGAAACTCGTCTTTGGGAAGAACTTTCTTTGCCACTTAAGAGTTTTTCTCTTTCCTGGCGTGGAAGCCCCTGGACGCTGTGCAACAACTCCTCTGATTGGCTAGACATCTCCTTGTTCGGGTCATGCACACCACAAGTAGACACAACTGGATCTCTTATTCGCCTTCCAACGGGGACTCTCTCAGGTCCTAGTTTTCTGGGAATCTCTTTTGATCATCGGGTGAATAAGCTGGTCCAGCATCAACATCATCCCCGGGCACTGGTTGTTGTCCCTCGCCTCTGGCTTGAAAGCAATCATTGATCGGCATTCTGGGCCATCTCATTTACAGCATTTGCTTGTCACGCTTCGAAAGGCCGTTTCTTTCTTCCATTGCGGACTTGTCCTTGGAGGCCTCCCTACTGGAGAATACCATTCTTTTCTCATTGACTTCTTGAGATGGAAAAATATTATAGGAAAAGTTTATCTCACAGCAGCAGTCCATCTCGCGTCAGCAGCGCATCTTGCATCAGGAAAAGCAGGGTAATCATTCGTCCACGACACCGAATGTCCTTCTCAAGGTTTAACGCTCAGCCTTCTCATTCGACACTCCCTTTTGGACACTATTATATGTATGAGTGGGAAAGACCTGGACCAAGAGGCACCACTACCTGGAAACCCGGTTTTCCATTGTCAACGAATGGGCTACTGACTGGGCCCTTCCCTTAGTGCTTACCTAAATAAGTTGAACAAGACTTCCGTGAAGAAGAATTCACTAAGCCCCTTTCATTTAGGTGTAAATACTATGTTCCGTCACAGCCTTCCATGTTGTACTCTTCCCTACGTCCATGCCAGAAAGAGCCAGCTTGAAAGCCCCAAACTACTACTCCGTTAGTGGTCTAACCTTTTATCCGTCTCAGTAACCTGGCCCAGCATAAGAAAAAACCGCCTATCCATCCATTGCTCTTGCGTATTCCAATACCCTTTCATGATGTCGCGTATGGATCCTTGAGAATGAATGCGTCGTTAGACCTTCCAATTAAAGTGTCGCCATGTGGTGTATTGTGTATATGGATATAGATGCTCAGATGCACCCTTCTCTGCATTTATGGATGAATGTATCCTATATGGTATGGGTGGACACAAAAAACAAGGGTCTGAAAGAGGCTCGACCGATAGGGAGAGGGTATGAAAGCCAAGGAGAGCTCTCAACCAGGTAGAACTCATTCTACGGCCATTTTCATTAGTCAAAATCATTCTTTTTTTTTTTCCATTTCAGGTGTGTCATTTGCTATGAAAGACGACAAAGAGCGTTTATAGTGCCCTTGGCCGTAGAGCGTGTTTTTCGAGTCTTAATCGTGGAGAATATTGACCCACGATGATCCCCATGCTGTTGATTCCGCCAGGGTCTCTCCAAGATTGAAGTCACCTTGCTCTTTTGCCCCCTCCCGGACCCTTTCTCTTGAATTTGTGAATCGTTGAGTGCTTACTCTTTATAGGGAGGGCGCCCCGTTCGTTTGGAGATTGGATTCGTCTTTCTTATATGTTTTCATTCCATGGACTATTTGATTTCATTTTCAATGTCAATCCGTATTTCAAGATTTTACTCTCGCTCGTAAACAAAAAAAAATAAGGATTCAGGCTCGCCCTCGCTAAAGTGGCAAAGAATCCTTCGCCGCGATTATAATTACATAAACCAGTCGCTGTCTCTACAATTTCGTAGAATATATGGATGAAGTCTCATTCATGGATTCATCTGGTGGGCAAGCCCTCGTAGACTTTTTCTACCTAAAGATTTGTCTCGGACGCTTCGATCACTGAATTAGACCCTACCACATGTGTTTAAGTTTGAGAGCCACCCTGTTCTCTATGGGTCGAAGCCCCAGACCAAGACCTTGTCGTGGATGGAGTTGCCCGATAATATGACTTACTGTTTATGCTATGGCTCTGTTGCTGGACAGTCAGCGGGAATTCCGGGCTGTCCTTGACAAGTGATCAATCCAAAGAGCTCCGATCGATGGAAGAAAGCGAGCACTCAACCTCACCTAGATCTTCCTTTGTTGCACCTAATATAGAAAGAAAGAAGACTGGTAATAGGTCTCTTTTCTTTTGGAAAAATCGATCTAAGTGTAGCCTGTTTTTGATTCATCCAATTGTGGAGAGTGAGTCTAGTTTCATACTTCCAATTCCTCTAAAGGAGTTGACCCGCATCAGTAAGAGGGATGATATATTGACAGACTTATCCCTGGACCATTTGCTGCCTACTTTACTGGCCTGGCCCTACCCCCTACTTGAATGAAAGCATTACGCCAAGTCCTTTTTCTTATTCCTTACTCTATTGGCTGGCTCACGGGACTACTTGATCAGTGGAACCACTCTATTTGATTACTAGTTATTCATTAAGCCCGTCTTTTATGCATACTAGAATTGTTTAGCCCAGGAGGGATTTCTCGACTCAAATGGGGCTCTTCTTCTTCAAAAGAGATCTCTGACAACTCGAGTCATCCACCACTATTACATAATAGGCCTCCTTCTGATCCAAGGCGCCCTTCTGTTCCAGCTGGATTATTCTCCTTTCTTTCAGGTCACTTTTGATGCAGGAATTAAGGTTGGGAAACCCCCTTAGAGCGTGAGTAGAGTCTTCAATCACAAATGAAATTGGATCAAGAGCCGTACTGGTTGAATAACATTTTTAGGTGCCATAGTTTATTGCAACTGAACCCTTGACCCGGTTGCTAATGAAAAAAAATAAAGATATTAAAGGTTTGCTTAGCTAGCTGCTTTGACTGGTGGGACAGAAAGAAGAATCTATCTTCAAGAAACTTTTTTTTGGCTGAACTAACCTCTTCCTTTTGCAGCCAGACAACTGGCAGATAAGCCGAGCATCTGAAGAACATAAGATCCGACGCCAGGCATAAAAGTCATATTGTCCACTAGGGCAATTGGCACAACCAGGTATCTCAAACATTGATAAGGGAGGAATCCGGCTTTCATTAGGATAACATTCTTTTCATCCGAATGACAAGGCTTGCTAACTAGGAGGATCGATTATGCTATAAGTAGAGAGACCTTCAAGCACCTTCGGAAGATTAAGGCACACCTCCTAACTCACTAATTCTCACAACAGTTAGTCGACCAGGAAGACCTAACTAAGACTCGAACCATTGGGAAACCCATCGGACTCGGCAAGGTGAAGCTTTCTGAGTTCTATTTCCAGTCTGGAATAAGAACAGACTGAACACAAAGCAGCCAATCGAAATCAACCTTCGAAGAGACACGAATCACATACCTTTCTGACAAACCGGATTAATTAAGAAGGGCTAGATCGACATCTCAGCTAAGGCAGGGCATTCATGGATGGTCCGACAAAGCAGCTTTTCCGTGGGGGGTCAATCGATCCTACTAACTCCTAAACGGCTCCCTAATTCCTCACCTAAAACATCCCGTAGGCGACAAAGAAAAGAAGTGATTAAAATCTCCTCGTATAGACAAGTAAGGTAAGGGTATCTGTTGTTTTCGGTCAAAGCGAGAGTGCCGATCAGAAGTAGCAAAAAAGGACTCTGTTTTTGATGAATTTCTGAGAAAAGTCGTTGAAAAAGTGGGTGAAATTAGTCAGCTGGGTGAGCTCGGAGCTTAGGCAGTGGAAAAGTGCTTCCTGGCTAGCGACTCGACTGTAACTCCTCTCCATGGCAGGGAGAGAAGCTTCAATTTCCACTCGTGAGACTGAGCGAGACAAGGAAGCGCAATACGACTCTTCATGATGAAGCGCCTTAACGCATCCTGGCACTTGTTTCTCAACACCGTATTTCTCGACAACTTGTATTTGTAAATAAAAAAGACTACTCATTCTGTCTAGTAAGTCCTTATGGCATTAGGGACCTTCTTTCAGGTCAATTTCATGTTTTTTGGCACTCGGGAAATTTATTTCTGGCATTCGTCAAGTCATTTTCATCGTGGTACTACTAGTCACTCTTTTCGGCACATCATAGGCCTCACCATCAGATGCCGAATTCGCTGAATAGGAATCCCTTGATCCGATGATCCGAGAAGGAAGGCCTTTCCATGGGTGGTGGGGAATGAAAGAAGTGAATTCATTTCCAAGGGAACGGATATCGCATATCGCAACTGACCACTAATAATCAAAATAGTGATCTCTCATTCTATCACATCTACCTTCCCCACCCTCCGCCCTTATCTCCAGAGGGGACCCTGGTCATCCACCGTATAGTACCTCGGGGTCAGTAGCAAACGAAAGCGAGCACGAAAGGAAGGCTTAGACCAGCTCCTTGTAGGGTGTAATTCCAATTGTCTTTGTCCCAATGTCTGTGATCAAGCCAGAAAGAATAGCTTAATAGAGATCGAATTCGGTACAGATATAAAGAAAAGGCTCACAGCAAGAGCATCTGGCAGGCGGGGTGTCAGCAGTTGGGCCAAGCGAAACAACAACATCACATGAATCTCTTTGTGGATCACTTTTCCTAGTCGCATAACCAAAGAAGAGGCATTGTCTCAATGAGCATGCAATAAAGTGTAAACAAGGCTCTTGCGCACACATCCGATATCGGTTTGCTTCCTCCACTGCACACACACGGCTAGTTGAAATGTGTAATGACAACGAGAAGACTGAAAGCGAGATTGCAGGCGAGTTGGTTAACGCGGATCCCAATTCATCATAGTAAATCCGCCTTGTGATCGGTTCGCAGAGAAGAGCTTGAATGCCTCATTGCTATCGCTTGAATTCATCTATTTGCTCATAGATCTTGTTTGTGGTCTACGAAGGGAATGTTCAGCGAGTATGCCTGCAATACGAGTAAGGGGAACTCTTGTTTGAGAACTTTAGCTAGGTTAGCTAGCTCAGCTTCTCCTATGACTATTTGGATTAAGGAACTAGGGTAATGCGAAGACAAAGAAGGCCTAATAATGGTGAGTCGAATCAGGCGCGGCAGCCGTTCCAAGGCTTTTATGCTACCGTTCAGGCCTTATTTAAGATAGGAGAATGAGGTTAAAGCCGGCTTTTGCCTAAGGCGAGTAGCAGACTCTGGTTTCAGTGCACGTGTGGAAGGCAACTCTGTTTAGCCAGCAAGCATAGGAAATGAATCCCCCGGGGGAACTTACTATTAATGCTAATCCATTAGTTCTAGCTCGAAGTTTGCCCTTAGTTGTCTCGAAGTTAGCTGCTTGGCATGAGTAGCTTGGCTTGCTCATGCGGAAATAAAGTAACCAGGGAATTCATATACTAATCTTCTAATCTAGCTAGAGAAGTTTTTTTGTTTATTTAAAAGTAGATCGGGAGTTCAGGCAGATGTTAAATTAGGGTGAGCTTGACTATTCTAATCTACAGGCCACTTAGCTAAACGAAATCCTGAGTATCGACTGTCGTGTGAGTCTCGACCAATGTGTAGCTGCGGTTATAAGTAACGGCATTCTCAGTTAAAATAACAGGATTCAAGCTTGCTTGTGTGTACGTGCTTGTTATAAGTAGATGTAGATGTGAAGGTGCCTAAGGAACCGCCCTAAAATACGTTGTTAGAGGCGTTGGCTATTCGTAGATCTGTTATACAGGCGATTTAGCTACTTTCTTTCAACCCTGAGTAGGTGGTATTAGGTGAGGGGATACACGCAGAACCGTTTAATTGTGGAACAAGCTACGCACCTTTGAGTTCTCGGGGTGAGGTGCGAAGCTAGTTCCCGAGTAAGTAGCTAAAAAGAGGGCAATCAAGCAAGCGATCGTAGGTACGCTATTTATTTATATAAGCAGATTGGTGTGGAACTAGATCCTCCGCTATAGTAACAGTTGTTGTGTAGCCAGGTTCACCTGCCCAATGCCAGAGATTCAGTTAGTGTTCCGTGTACTAAGTTACAAGACAAGAATTACTTTTTCAATCATCGTATAGAAGCCTAGTTTTGTGAGTGAGTGAAGAAGGGCCATAGAGCTTAGCCATGTGTAGACCGAAATGGTCTCGCGAAGCCGGTCACAACGGTTGGCTACGATCCTTTCCGACAGTTTAAGAGAACCAGACTTCAGGAAGGTATCCATAATGTATGCTCTAATTTTCTTATCGCTATCTTTTTGAAGCAGATAGTTAACAGTGCTCATTGTATAGACTAGTACGAAAAAAAAAAATGAAGTTCGAATGGTTAAAGTGGTTGAAATTAAAAAACCACATCCCAACTCCCCCGACCCCTCCGAACATCCCGAACTTTTTGGCTGAAGTGGACCTGCCACAGGCACAGGCCGACGATTCGGCGAATGTTTTACGGGAAAAGGCAGCCGCGATTGTCGAAGCCTTCGCGAATATTTTTTCCAATTATTCCATTCATCGGGACGGTTGGACGTGGCTCAAAAACTAGCACAAGGGATGAGCCCGGGAGAAATAGTAACCCGGGATGATCTCCATATGCTGGTCGACCAATTACAGAATCCCGGCAGTGAGTTATATCTCAAAGCCGTGGAGCTCATAATGAATATAACCTGATGCTATAAGTGGCAGGATAGGGGGGGTCCGTAGGTTTTTGTGAAAGGGATGCTCTTATCATGTTCTTGCTGAAAAGAAAAACCGAATTCCTCTATTTGATGTCGATTCATCCACACTTCCATTCTTTGTAGAGGAAGGCTAACTGCTTGCTGGCTGGGAGCTGTATGAGCGGTAACGTCCACGTACGGCTCCGTGAGAAGGGCGGTGGACAGAAATGGCCTTGTTGTACCTCACTCTCGTCTTCAATGGGGTCTGCTCTTTTTTTTTTGGGAGAGTATGCCAATATGATCTTAATGAGGTGCGGAGCTTTGCATCTGACATTCGTTGGGCTTCCCTCTTCGGGAGCCTGCGTCCCGGCGTTTTTGTGCAATAAACCCCTCCGGCCGAAGACTAGTGGTAGGTGGTCCCGCGGAGCTTTCGGAGAAGGGTAGCCTAGTGTGTAAGCACAGCAATGAACCGCGGCGAACCCTCAGACGACCTATCTAAGATTAGGGGGGAGATCCTCAGTAGTGGTGACCCTTTCACTCTTCCAGGGACTGATACATGTACCGAATGCTCATAC